ACGGCTCCTCAAGGGTCACAAATAAATCTAAGGACCGGTTCTCTATTATTTATCTTGTTCGCTTTTATTTATCTTGATATCTTCGTAGGATAGGTAAGTCAAAATCTACCATAAGGTGTCCTGAATTAGACAATGGAATTCTGTCTGCTATATTTAAAATAAAGTGCTTCGGAATTGATCTTATCTTTTAAGAATTCAAATTTTTCTTTGTTGAGGAATAACTTAAGCTTTCAATAAAATCTTTCTTGTAGCAATATCAATAGATATTTCAACCTGGCATTTTCGATTACGAAAAACAATTAGGTATTACATTAGTTCATGAATCATGACAAGAATTCTATTTCTCTAAATAGAGGTAAAGAATAAAAAAGATCTCTTTCTTTCTAGTGCAATTAGATTTTTTCTAGTTTCTTTTTTTCGTTCCTATTCTCCTTTCTCAGAAAAAGGGACTTTAAACTTAAACAAAGTAAAGGATTACTTCGTTCTTGATAGTTATATGCTTAATCGGTGGATAGGAGGATACTCTGGATCGGAATCGGGAGAGTACTTCTTCATCATTTCTACCAACTTAAAGTTCCAATTAGAATTCCTTTTATGTACAGAAAAATCCTGTTGAATAACTTACATAATCTCTATTACGAATCCTTTGTGTACCTTAGTGTTCCTAACTATCCACCTCTTTTGCGAATCCGCCATTAGGGTAATACATATATGGTAATAGATAGTAAAAAACCCATATAGTTGATCTTTTGTACCCGCTTCAAGCCATGATCACTAATTAACCAATCTTGGGGTAAACAGCTTCTAATGTTTATGTTTACTTTCACTTCACTCTTGTACATAGAAAATGAGATTCCATCTTTTTACTGCAAATTTAGAAGCTGTTTCTTTCACTCATATAACTATCTGGTTTAGTTCATCAACCCGAATGATGAATCAAAAAGAAAAATATATATTCAACTCAGCAAAGGCCCTTTCTAGAAAGAAAAGAAGTAGGGTCAATTTTATGTCTCAACGAATCACACGTAGAGATATTGATAACACACATAGAGTTAATGGGATTTCATAACTAATTGATTGAGCAGCAGCTCGTAAACCGCCTAAAAAAGAATATTTATTATTTGATCCATATCCTGACATAAGAAGTCCAATGGGAGCAATACTTGAAATTGCAATCCATAAAAAAACACCGATACTGAGATCAGCTAGAACAAGATGATAGCCAAAAGGAATTACTAAATAACTTAATAGAATTGATATGACTGCGATGGATGGTCCGATACTGAATAAACGAATATCTCCTCGAGATGGCAGAAGATTCTCTTTGAAAAGTAATTTTGTACCATCTGCTAGAGCTTGAAGAATTCCAAAAGGACCGGCGTATTCGGGTCCAATACGTTGTTGTATCCCTGCAGATATTTCTCTTTCTAACCAAACAATTACTAGTACACCTATTGTGATTCCTAATACAAGACTGAAAATAGGAACAAGCATCCATATGATCCCATCGACTTCTTTTAAGGATTCCAATCTCGAAAAAGAATTGATAGCTTGTACTTCTGTTGTATCAATTATCATTTTAACGATCAACTTCTCCCATAATGATATCTATGCTACCTAATATCGTCATAATATCAGCCAATTTCATTCTTTTAACTAGCTGAGGAAGAATTTGCAAATTGATAAAACCCGGTGGTCGGATTTTCCATCTCCAAGGAAAAACATTCTTATCCCCTATCAGAAAAATTCCCAATTCTCCTTTTGGGGCTTCAACTCTCACATATAGTTCTTGCTTCGACAATTCAAAAGTCGGAGAAGGTTTTTTACTAATAAATCGATAGTCAAAATCATTCCATTTCGGATCTCTTAGTGGATCAAAACGTCGGATTTCTAAATTCTCATAGGGCCCCCCCGGAATTCCTTCTAGAGCCTGTTGAATCATTTTTATGGATTCTGCCATTTCATTGATTCGTACTAAATAACGAGCTAATGAATCCCCCTCATTTTGCCATTGGACTTCCCAATCGAACTCGTCGTAACACTCATACTGATCAACTTTACGAAGATCCCATTGTATTCCGGAAGCTCGTAGCATTGGTCCCGATAAACCCCAATTTATTGCCTCCTTTCCGCCAATAATGCCTACTCCTTCAACTCGTTTTAAAAAAATAGGATTGCGTGTAATAAGATTTTGATATTCAGCAACCTCTGTTAAAAAATAATCGCAAAAATCCAAACATTTATCTATCCATCCATGAGGTAAATCAGCAGCTACCCCTCCGATACGAAAAAAATTATGCATCATTCGCATACCGGTGGCAGCTTCGAATAGGTCATATATCAATTCTCTTTCTCGAAAAATATAGAAGAAAGGGGTCTGTGCCCCAATATCCGCCATAAAAGGGCCAAGCCATAACAAATGTGAAGCTATACGACTTAACTCCAGCATAATGACTCTGATATAGCTGGCCCTTTTAGGTACTTGAATATTGCCTAACTGCTCCGGTGCATTTACAGTTATTGCTTCGGTGAACATAGTAGCTAAATAATCCCAACGTGTTACATAAGGCAAATATTGTATAATTGTTCGGTTTTCCGCAATTTTTTCCATACCTCTATGTAAATAACCCAATACTGGCTCACAGTCAATAACATCTTCTCCATCTAGAGTAACAATGAGTCGAAGAACACCATGCATTGATGGGTGGTGAGGACCCATATTGACTATCATGAGGTCTTTTCTTGTAACTGGCGTAGTCATAGGTTTTTCCCGATTCATTCTTCCATGAATTGCTGAAAGCGAAAAGAAGTTCATTACGATTGAAGCGAATAATTCAAACCAACTCTTCAAATTAATCAGCTTTTGTTTTTTGTTTCTCGAATATTCAACTGACCAATTAAGTCTTTCTAACGTATTCTGTTTTTGTTTGACAAATAAGCCAGCAGCCGTTGACGTTTTCCCAGAATTTTTAGCAGGCCTCTCTGAGACGAATAGTCCTTTTTGTGCAATTTCAAATGTAAAGTAAGTTTCCGTATCTTATTGGTGAAATTAACTACTTGAAATTCAGCGGACCCCCTGTTTTCTTTGTTTTCCTCTTGCAAAATAATTGAAACGAATGCATCTTTTAGCATAAAATAATTTCCCCTCCCCCTTTTACAGAACAGATATGAATTTGATTGATCAGTAATAATAATAGCGGCTATTTTAATGTAGTATACACAAGAATTTGAATTTCTTTATGGATTGCTTATTTTATCAATTAATATAAATCAATCCAATTTTGAATTGGATTCGGATAGGGATATAAAAAGAGGGTTTTTACACTCCCAAAAGTGAATAACTGAAACCTAAAATTACGAAGATTTCCTTGATGCATTTGTAGATCTAATTGATACGTCATTGACTTAGTATCGTAGCATTTTATATGAAACTGGGATATAAGACAAGGCATATGTTACGCCGTTTTGTTTCCTTTCATAATACCCTATAATTCTAATTATAGGGTTATTGTTCGAGTAAGTCTTGAATGAGCCCTTTGAAAGCTTGATACAAAGGAATATAGAGAAAGAATGTACCGTCAACGAATTTTGAATCGTGGATACATATATATCCTTAACATGCTGAAACGACTCCCATTATTGGTATCAAACCAATAACGATTCATACAAGCTAAATCTTCTAATCGATAATTGGGCCAAAGAAAGAACTTAAATTTCATTAAGAATTTCATTAATTTTTTTTGCTTTCTACCAAGATGTTTACTTTTATTCAAAAATAAACCCCAGTTTCTTATCTTAGGCTCGGTGCAAAGTATTGGATTTTTATCCACACCATTCCTATTCTTTAAATTGAAAGAAATTAGAATTCTCAACTCTCTACGACGTCTAGATGATAAAATAGTTTCGGGAACAAGAAAATCATAATGATTTTTCTTTCTATTTCCTGTTCTTCTTTGATGGCTAAGATATCTTTGGTTTCGGTATTTTTGATTAATTTCTTGCTTACTTTGATCAACCAATGAAATGCGTATGGTCTGATACATAATAATTTGGCTATAAGTTCCTAGATACAGACGATTCGATTCGAGAATCACTACCTCAAGTTGCCCCAGCTCACCCATCTCTAGTGTAGTTTCATAGTGAATGAGATGTTGATTTATACTGAATAGTTTATTTCTCAGATAGGTTATCACCCACCTGCTCACTTTTTGGTAATTTAGATTCCACTCTAGCTGGGCTGAAAATTGTTTCATTAGTCCGGGTATTGTTTCCCCCACAAAATAATTGTGCCATTTCAATTGAAAAAGCCAATACTGAACTAAATCGGGGGTTCTTATTCTTCCTCTAAAAGCTTCGCCACCTATTTTCATGTACAACACCTCAGAAGATGTTTCTATAATTTCTGTTCCTGTCTTTGATACAAGGAGTCTTTTTTCAATGGGTATAAAATCCCAATTTTTTTGAGTTTGAATCTCTTTATTAGTTTCACTAAAACTAATAGGGAAAGACAAATTTCCAAGAAAAAGTGGATTTGGTATAATCCACGGTTTCACTTTATATGCAGTATAAAGTAGCACATGTTCTGGGAAGAACCAAGGTTTGCAGCCCCAATTTGTTACGGGGTTCCTTAGTCTTTCTTTATCTATTTTTATCCAATCAAAAAAGATTTCTTTGGAATTGGGTGGATGGATTTCTGGATTTTGACGAATTTGAATATAATGAAAAGCTTTATTATCATTATCAATATCAAATTGGTTTAGAGTAAAATTTTGCATTTTCCAATCAAAATATTTTCGATCTGGCTTTTTGTCACTATCAATAATATTAGCCTTTCTTAGAAAATTATTGAAATCAATATCCTCATTACCATTAAATAATTTGTGTATAGTGTAATTATAAGAAAGATTTTTCTTCTTATTTACTTGTAATGTTGATCCATAAATAGATGAGTCTTTCTTAGTTTCATAATTAATAGATTTATATGATAAAAGACCATATCTATAGTATTTTTGAAAATTCTCTTGTTGATTTGGTACTGAATAGACTTTACACAAATTTGGATTTGTGTAATGAAATAATAGGTCTTTTTCATTTTCATCTGAACTCCATTTTTGAAAATCTTTATTTTCAGCCGTACAACGTTGATTGACTCTATTTCGCCATTTTTGTGGTATTAATCTAGACCATCTAATCGGAGATAAGTTGTATTGAGGATGGCCTCTTAACCAGTTTTTCCATTGATCATAACTTCGAGGTTTCTTATGCCTTAATTCGGAATGAAATATTCCCTGTATTTCAAAAGAATCCTTTATTGCAGTCTTAAGAAAAAAAGATGTTCCATGATATTGAAGAGCAGATCTTAACTTAGACAAGTTAATAGCTTGGGGTTGTGATAATTTGAAAAATACATCTCTTTGCGACAAGGAAGATAAGTCATAAAAGATATGTGAATTCTTCTTACTAGTTCTAATAGTATAATTAGAACGTGCCTTTTTGATAGTCGAAACCGAAAAAAAGTTCATTTTTTTTTGATTTCTTTCATTATTAGAAATGTATTTCTCAAGAATTTTTTCTGGTAAAGGTTGTGTATTGATTCTGGTAATATTAATGATACGTGGAAAGATATCTATGTATATTTTTTCAATAAAAATTTTGAGAAAATAATGTAATTTAAAATAATGGAATTGGCTGATTAATCGAGCGTTTCTTCGTTTTAATATTTGCCAAATCCTTTTTAGTGGTTGTGATTCTACATTAGAATTTGTACTACGATTTATTCCGGAAGTTTCTTTTTTTTTATCTTTTATAAGTCTTTGTATTTTATTTTTGATTGTGCTTGTTCTATCAGTTAGATTCTTCATTTCTTGTTCCGTTAGATTCTCCATTTTTTGTTCTGTCTGTAAAGAATTTGCCCGATCTATAGATCGAATTTGAGTAAACGATTCTTCAATTATCTGATTGTTGATTGTAGAATCTTTTTTAGTTTCACTTGATTCATCTATTTTTTTCGATCTAACTAATGGAATTTGATTTCTCTTTGAGAATTCTGATATTACTTTTTTGAAAATCCCTAGAACTTTAAAATCTTCAAAAGCCCTCTTTTTTTTCATTTGTTTTCCTAGTTTCTTAAAAATGGGTTTAAAAAAGGAAGTCATCAAAGAAGATCTTTTTCGGGGAGAACCGAAAGGATATTCAGTTTCCATTCCCAAAATGGTTAAAAAACCAAAATCATCTTCCACTTCCTTTTCCACTTCCTTTTGTACATTTCGTTTTTTTTTCTTTTTGATTCGATTTCTGCGAGGAGCTTTTAGCTTAGATCTGTGCCAAGGTTTCAAGCGGAAAGGATATAGGATTTTTATGTCAAAACCTTCTTCCGCCCAATGGGCCAAAACCTCTGGATCGTTTAGTCCAACACCAAGATGGGTGCATGGAAAATGCCTTTCTCTATTCAATTCCTGAAAATCCTCAGCCCACTCAGGAACTTGCAAAAATAACAAACGGCCAATATTTTTAGCTATTATGAGTAAAGGGAGACTTATATTTTTTCTAAGAAACGATTGCATTAGTAATAAGGAACTTCGTATTCCCGGTCCATATGGCAGGTTTTCCCATGCGCTCTCCACTTGTATCCGCATTAGCTCTTCCTTTTTTTTTTCCTGGGATGCGATCTTCGCCTTTTCCTCTCTTGTTTTTGTCTGTTTTTTTGTAGAATTAAAAATTTTGGATTTTGTTCTTTTACCCATCCAATTTATAAAAATAAATTTTATTGGATGAGTAAAAAAATAACCGAGAACACTTTTGATTCTGCCCCAAAAAAGCGGGGACTGCGGCTTTGGGTGAAGCAGTTTCAAAATAATAACTTTCCGCCTTTGAGCGCGTGTAGAACTCATGATTAGGTCTCGCTCAAAATCTGGCTCTTTCAATATATCTAGGTAAATCGCGTAGTCTCGGCGCGCATAGGGATCAGCCAAATTTTTCGGCTCTTTAGATAGCACTATTTCTTTCAGTGCTCTTGAGCAAAGATGGGGTTCTTTCGGCACTCTCCCATATGCATAGTCGAGAAATTCTGCTTCCATTTCGCTGATTAATTTGGATGACCATCGAGGGACTTTTTTATCGATTTCTTTGATTCCAATTCCAATTCCAATAGATTTTTTTTTTCTTTTTTTATTTTCTGAAAATAAAGAAGGGACCCTCAAATTGAGACTCAAGCTTGTTTTTATAACAAATTTACGGAGGAAAGTTGAAAGAATATTAAGTTCTAAGGGCATCAAAGTTGAAAATTCTTCTTTATCATTTTTTAAAATCTTCAAATTGAGACCGAGACTCGAGCTTGTTTTTCTAATAAATTTACGGAGGAAAGTTAAAACAATATTAATTTCTGGTGAAAATTCTTTGTTAGAAAACGGGTCCACTTTCTGGTCAAATTTAGAAAATGGATCCACTTTCTGTTCAAATTCTTTCTGTTTAAAGTCTTGGTAATCGGTGTCATCAGTACCA